GTGCCGACTATTCATGGAACGTGAGAAGCAGATGAATAATCATCTGCTTCCGGAAGAAATCGAAGAATTTCTTGGGAATCCTGCAAGAGCCACTCGTTCTTTTTTCTCTGACAGATGGTCAGAACTTCATCTGGGTTCGAATCCTACTGAGAGGTCTACTAGAGATCAGAAATTGCTGAAGAAAGAACAAAAGAAACATCTTGTTCTTTCCAGGCGATCGGAAAATAAAGAAATAGTGAATTTATTCAAGATAATTATGTACTTACAAAATACCGTCTCAATTCATCCTATTTCATCATATCCGGGATGTGATATGGTTCCGAAGGATGAACTGGACAGTTCCAATAAGATTTCATTCTTGAACCAAAATCCATTTTGGAGTTTATTTCATCTATTCCATGACCGGAACAGGGGGGGATACACGTTACACCACGATTTTGAATCAGAAGAGATATTTCAAGAAATGGTAGATCTATTCACTCTATCAATAACCGAGCCGGATCTGGTGTATCATAAGGGATTTGCTTTTTCTATTGATTCCTCCGGATTGGATCAAAAACATTTCTTGAATGAGTTATTCAACTCCAGGGATGAATCGAAAAATCACTCTTTATTGGTTCTACCTCCTCTTTTTTATGAAGAGAATGAATCTTTTTATCGAAGGATCATAAAAAAATGGGTCCAGACCTCTTGCGGGAATAATTTGGAAGATCCAAAACCTAAAATAGTGGTATTTGCTAGCAACAACATAATGGAGGCAGTCAATCAATATAGATTGATCCGAAATCTGATTCAAATCCAATATAGCACCCACGGTTACATAAGAAATGTATTGAATCGATTCATTAAAAAGAATCGATTCAATCGCAACTTCGAATATGGAATTCAAAGGTATCAAATAGGAAATGATACTCTGAATCATAGAACTATAATGAAATACACGATCAACCAACATTTATCAAATTTGAAAAAGAGTCAGAAGAAATGGTTCGATCCTCTTATTTGGATTTCTCGAACGGAGAGATCCATGAATCGGGATCCTAGTGCATATAGATACAAATGGTCCAATGGGAGCAAGAATTTCCAGGAACATTTGGACTATTTCATTTCTGAGCAGAATAGCCGTTTTCAAGTAGTGTTTGATCGATTGCATATTAATCAATATTCGATTGATTGGTCCGAGGTTATCGACAAAAAAGATTTGTCTAAGTCACTTTTTTTCTTTTTGTCCAAGTTTCTTCTTTTTTTGTCCAAGTTTCTTCTCTTTTTGTCTAACTCACTTCCTTTTTTCTTTGTGAGTTTCGGGGGTATCCCCATTCATAGGTCCGAGATCCACATCTATGAATTGAAAGGTCCGAATGATCCACTCTATAATCAGTTATTAGAATCAATAGGTCTTCAAATCTTTCATTTGAAAAAATGGAAACCCTTATTATTGGATGACCAAGATACTTCCCAAAAATCCAAATTCTTGATCCATGGAGGAACAATATCACCATTTTTGTTCAATAAGATACAAGAGTGGATGATTGACTCATTCCATACTAGAAAGAATCGCAGGAAATCTTTTGATAACACAGATTCCTATTTATCAATGATATCCCACGATCCAGACAATTGGCTGAATCCCGTGAAACCATTTCATAGGAGTTCATTGATATACTCTTTTTATAAAGCAAATCGACTTCGATTCTTGAATAATCAATATCACTTCTGCTTCTATTGTAACAAAAGATTCCCTTTTTATGTGGAAAAGGCCTGTATCAATAATTATGATTTTACGTATAGACAATTCCTCAATATCTTGTTCATTCGCAACAAAATATTTTCTTTTTGCGATGGTAAAAAAAAACATGCTTTTTGGGAGAGAGATACTATTTCACCAATCGAGTCACAGGTATCTAACATATTGATACCTAACGATTTTCCGCAAAGTGGCGACGAAGGGTATAACTTGTACAAATCTTTCCATTTTCCAATTCGATACGATCCATTCGTTCGTGGAGCTATTTACTCGATCGCAGACATTTCTGGAACACCTCTAACAGAGGGACAAATAGACCATTTTGAAAGAACTTATTGTCAACCTCTTTCAGATATGAATCTACCTGATTCAGAAGCGAAGAACTTGCATCAGTATCTCAATTTCCATTCAAACATGGGTTTGATTCATACTCCATGTTCTGAGAAATATTTACCATCCGAAAAAAGGAAAAAACGGAGTCCTTGTCTAAAAAAATGTCTTGAGAAAGGGCAGATGTATAGAACCTTTCAACAGGATAGTGCTTTTTCAACTCTCTCAAAATGGAATCTATTCCAAACATATATACCATGGTTCCTTACCTCAACAGGGTACAAATATCTAAATTTCATATTTTTAAATACTTTTTCAGACCTATTGCCGATACTAAGTAGCAGCCAAAAATTTGTATCCATTTGTCATGTGCATGGGTCAGATATATTATGGCGAATTCGTCAGATTCCATTGTGTCTTCCACAATGGAATCTGATAAGTGAGATATGGAATCTGATAAGTGAGATTCCGAGTCATTTTTTACATAATCTTCTTCTGTCCGAAGAAATTATTCATCGAAATAATGAGTTACTATTGATATCGACACATCTGAGATCGCTAAATGTTCAGGAGTTCCTCTATTCAATCCTTTTCCTTCTTCTTGTTGCTGGATATCTCGTTCGTACACATCTTCTCTTTGTTTCTCGAGTCTACCATGAGTTACAGACAGAGTTCGAAAAGGTCAAATCTTTGATGATTCCATCATATATGATTGAGTTGCGAAAACTTCTGGATAGGTATCCTACATCTGAACTGAATTCTTTCTGGTTAAAGAATCTCTTTCTAGTTGCTCTGGAACAATTAGGAGATTCTCTAGAAGAAATACGGAGTTTTGCTTTTGGTGGAAACATGCTATGGGGTGGTGGTCCCGCTTATGGGGTCAAATCAATACGTTCTAAGAAGAAATATTTGAATCTCATCGATCTCATAAGTATCATACCAAATCCCATCAATCGAATCGCTTTTTCGAGAAATACGAGACATGTAAGTCATACAAGTAAAGCAATCTATTCCTTGATAAGAAAAATAAAAAACGTGAATGGTGATTGGATTGATGATAAAATAGAATCCTGGGTCTCGAACAGTGATTCTATTGATGATAAAGAAAGAGAATTCTTGGTTCAGTTTTCTACCTTAACAACAGAAAAAAGGATTGATCAAATTCTATTGAGTCTGACTCATAGTGATCATTTATCAAAGAATAACTCAGGTTATCAAATGATTGAACAACCAGGAGCAATTTACTTACGATACTTAGTTGACATTCATAAAAAGTATCTAATGATTTATGAGTTAAATACATCCTGTTTAGCAGAAAGACGGATATTCCTTGCTAATTATCAGACAATTACTTATTCACAAACCCTGTGGGGGGCTAACAGTTTTCATTTCCCATCTCATGTAAAACCCTTTTCGCTCCGCTTAGCCCTACCCCCCCCTAGGGGTATTTTAGTGATAGGTTCTATAGGAACTGGACGATCCTATTTGGTCAAATACCTAGCGACAAACTCCTATGTTCCTTTCATTACAATTTTTCTGAACAAGTTCCTGGATAACAAGTCTAAGGGTTTTCTTATTGATGATAGTGATGATAGTGACGATAGTGACGATATGGATGATAGTGACGATATCGACCGTGACCTTGATATGGAGCTGGAGCTTCTAACTATGATGAATACGCTAACTATGGATATGATGCCAGAAATAGACCGATTTTATATCACCTTTCAATTCGAATTAGCAAAAGCAATGTCTCCTTGCATAATATGGATTCCAAACATTCATGATCTGGATGTGAATGAGTCGAATTACTTATCCCTCGGTCTTTTAGTGAACTATCTCTCAAGGGATTGTGAAAGATGTTCCACTAGAAATATTCTTGTTATTGCTTCGACTCATATTCCCCAAAAAGTAGATCCAGCTCTAATAGCTCCGAATAAATTAAATACATGCATTAAGATACGAAGGCTTCTTATTCCACAACAACGAAAACACTTTTTCACTCTTTCATATACTAGGGGATTTCACTTGGAAAAGAAAATGTTCCATACTAATGGGTTCGGGTCCACAACAATGGGTTCAAATGTAGGAGATCTTGTAGCACTTACCAATGAGGCCCTATCGATTAGTATTATACAAAAAAAATCCATTATAGACACTAATATAATTAGATCCGTTCTTCATAGACAAACTTGGGATTTGCGATCTCAGGTAAGATCGGTTCAGGATCATGGGATCCTTTTCTATCAGATAGGAAGGGCTGTTTCAAAAAATGTACTTCTAAGTAATTGCTCCATAGATCCTATATCTATCTATATGAAGAAGAAATCATGTAACGGGGGGGATTCTTATTTGTACAAATGGTACTTCGAACTTGGAACGAGTATGAAGAAATTAACGATACTTCTTTATCTTTTGAGTTGTTCTGCCGGATCGGTCGCTCAAGATCTTTGGTCTCTACCCGGACCTGATGAAAAAAATGGGATCACGTCTTATGGACTCGTTGAGAATAATTCTGATCTAGTTCATGGCCTATTAGAAGTAGAAGGCGCTCTGGTGGGATCCTCACGGACAGAAAAAGATTGCAGTCAGTTTGATAATGATCGAGTGACATTGCTTCTTCGGTCCGAACCAAGGAATCCCTTAAATATGATTCAAAATGGATCTTATTCTATCGTTGATCAGAGATTTCTCTATGAAAAATATGAATCGGAGTTTGAAGAAGGGGGGGGAGTCCTCGACCCGCAACAGATAGAGGAGGATTTTTTCAATCACATCGTTTGGGCTCCTAGAATATGGCGCCCCTGGGGCTTTCTATTTGATTGTATCGAAAGGCCCAATTCATTGGGATTTCCCTATTGGGCCAGGTCATTTAGGGGCAAGCGGATCATTTATGATGAAGAGGATGAGCTTCAAGAGAATGATT